TACTGAATCACATAAAATTTTAGTCAACTCCATCCATATATAATATATATAATATATATCATACGTATGAACGGAAGCAAGACAGAGAAGAGAAATGGAGGGGGCTTTTTCGATGCAAGTTCGAATTTGAGCTTGAGCCAGGTACAAATAGAAAGAAATGGAAATTGAGAAAGCATTCCCAGGAAAAATTCTGTCACTTAGGGAATCTTTTATTGGATATCAAACGGATATCAAAATTGATCCAATTTATACCTCATTCTTTTATTATTATTATGATATTATTGTGATAAGGGTGCAAAAGAATAAAAAATCAATGAATTTAGGATTCAATCAGCTCTCTATGAATGAGATAAAAACAGAAGAATCAGGAACAGAATAGAGTCTTCCTTTCTTTAGCACACGCAATTGAATGTTCAAAAAGTAATTCGCAAATTTTGGTAGTATAATTTATAAAATACAATGGAATTGCGTACGTATATAGTCATAGGAGTAATCTTTAGGAAGTACATGCCAATATAGCTATCCGTATATCACATCCTTTATCATAATTGAACTTGGTGCAACATAGGTTAGGTCGCACTCTATACATAATATACATAATGTCTATCTTCTATTCATATTCAATGAAATATTCAAGCACGATGATCCTATATAGGTGCATAAGAAATAGAATCGGGCTTGGTATCCACGTAGAAAAATTTCTGTTCTGGAGTTTACACTGTTCTGGGGTTTACATATACACAGAGATTTTCTTATAATTCTAATTGAGAATGTAATAGATAATGATTAGTCGTAAATCAATTGGATTTTGCATCCATTAAGGTAATACAAATGGAGATACAAAATTAAGAGCTGTTTACTAATTCAAAGTAAGAAAAGTAAGTAAGAGTAAAAGAGTAAAAAAGAGTAATAAGTAAATAGTTAATGAAGTAAAGAGTGAATTATTATAAATTTCCCTGCATTTTACAGTCTGTGACCGGGGTCGGGAGGTAATTTTTTAAGCGACGCGTGTTTTGAGATAAAATCAATCGAAGAAAAGAATAGAAAAAGGATCCAATAAAAAAGAGGAATTATTGTTTGGAAAAAAATAAGTACAATGGGATTCAAGATCCAAGAATAAAAAAAATTAAGAAAGTAAAAAATTCAAATCAAAACAAAATGAGGAGAGGAAAAGAAATAGAATAAAATAGAATAATACTAAGAATATATAGATAGAATTCTATCTATACTATAATCTATTCTAATCTAGAATTTCTAAAATTTAAAATTTCTTTATCCATTTTGGATGGAATTTGGCGGCATGGCCAAGTGGTAAGGCAGGGGACTGCAAATCCTTTATCCCCAGTTCGAATCTGGGTGTCGCCTGATCAACAAAAAAATACTTGGAATTTCTTAATCCTGTTGATCGAACTTGACAAATTTCTGTCGATACTTGATTTTGAGAACCCGTAGGCCTAAGGCCTATAAAAGACTGTCATCTTTTTTCTCAAAATATGGGTTTTCTGAGTGTGGCTCAAAAAGGTACCAATAAATCTGAAGCAACCCAATCTTATAATCTTATTAATGATTGGTTTGGGCTATTCTGAATTGAATCAAATAAAAGAAATAGTGAGAATTCATTCTGGGCATCAGAACTATGAAAGTAAGAAGTCGGAAATCTTGGTATCCAAAGGTTCCTAAGAGACACTCCGTTTTGGCTACTAAGGTTGAAGAAAGGATTCTCAAAATAAAAAAGACTATAAAGACTCCCTAATTATTTTACAATAGAACTTTCTTAATATTGAGGTAGTGTCTACTAACTCTGTCTGCGATGAAATTAGATTGGATCGGCTGATGGTAATTTCATTTAATAATTGTGGCAAAGAACTGAAGATACTTTGTATCCAGACTCACTAGAAGCTCTGAGTCCTGCTCATAAATTTCCTCAGAATGGTTGAATGACTCTTCTTTCTATTTGTATATCTTATTTTTTCTTCAATTTCTATTGAATAAGAAATCTAGGAACTTTTTATGAGTGGATTCATGAAATTGTTTCATAAAGAGCCGTAAGTAAGAATCCTATTTTGACTCTGCACCATTGATTCCACTATGATATTAAATCAATAATGGAATAATTCCTTCATTTCATAGAGATAGGGGACATCATTCGCATGGATATAGTAAGTCTCGCTTGGGCTGCTTTAATGGTAGTGTTTACATTTTCTCTTTCACTTGTAGTATGGGGAAGAAGTGGGCTTTAGAGCTAGGAATATTACTAATTTAGTACTTTACTGAAAAATATACTTGTATCAATTGTGATTGTTTTGCGAAAGCTTCAAAAAAAACTTGACTTGCTTTAGTTTATCTATCTATTATTTCTTAAATATATTAGTAGTATTAGATTATTATAGAAATCTATTATTATTCTTAGATTTCTATAATTCTCTAATATATGATATGGTATTTATATGGTATTATAGTATATGCCCGTACTATTCTTCCTACATTATGGGCCCCGGCG